CAGCGTGTCTACCATTTCACCATAGCGGCTTCTTTGAAATCATAATAGCTCATTTTTAGTCAATCGTCGAGAGCGGATTTCAAAAATATCAAATTAATAAATACATTGATTTTTCCATATAGAAAAATGAAAAATAGGATTTTTTTTATCACAATTTTGGCGAGGCAGCGAAGTTTTTTATTTTATGTAACTAGATCATTTTCTATCCAAAACAAAAAAATCGTTAGGATTTTTCTTGTGCCTATAAATTTTCTTAGGTTTCAATAAACCTATTAAGTATTGAACCGGATATGTCATATAAAACAAAGTTTTGATTTCTATTGAAACGTACCTCCAAAACAGGAAAAAAAAAATTCTTCGTCCATAATATCCAATTACATAGAATTAAATATGTAAGTTAAATAAGGTCTTTTCGATTGATTTGAAAGAGGCGGGTATGTGTATAGTAATTCCGAGAAATAATAGTTAAAGTTTTAAACTAAAAATTTCCTATTTGCCCTTTAAAATTTACAGGTATACAATTTTTGTAGATAGAAAAAACTTTTTTTATTGTGTTGGGACAAAACAAAGTTGATGGGGAAAAAATCCCCATCTCAGAAATGACAAAATAGACTAAAGAAAAAAAACGAACGGTGATAAAATCTTCTACTTTTTTTTTCAAACAAAAAAGTACCATTTTATAGTCTACATAATAGTTCTTATTCTACATATCATAAGACAAAATAAAGTTCCAATTTTCGAATTTTATTTTCTACAGTTCCAAACATGAAATTAATTAGTGAATGCAAAGCATTAATTCCATATTTTATTTAATTGTTTTTTCTTTTTTATTTTAGATTCTAAATAAAAAAACAAACAATTATTTCAAATTTGTTAGAAGATTTTTTTGAGTTAGACCTATTTCGATTATTCCAAGATTGAATTATTTATTTTTTCTGCAAAAAAACTTTTTGAATTTCCAGTCGAAAGAGATTTTGCTAATGAAAAAGCTTTTAACGCTGCCCAATATCCCTTTTTTTTCCAAATATTTTTACGAATACGCTTTTTGGAAAGAGAGGTACGTTTCTTTGGAACTGCCATTTAAAATTGATTATTCATTGTTGTAGTTGGATGTGAAAGACATCTATTGGTCAAACGAATCTTTGTTTTCTATTCATTATCTATGTATTTCAATTCTAGACGATAACCTCTTGATGAAATTTTAAAAACTAGAAAAGCATAATATAACTAAAAATATATGAAATATATATAAATCTCCTAAAACATCTAATTAGGAGAAACAAAATTTCCTATCCAATATCATATTTTTTTTTTTTTAATAATTCATGCGAAATTGATGAATAAATTTAATAAAAATTTAATAATTAATTAATAAAAATTTCCACTTATACTTATATACTTATATCTCTATATATTTTCCATATCTGTATATATTTTATCAATTTTATATGGCTGCATTGCACTTAATTTACATGTGCATATTTAGTCACATCGAAAAATTTTAGAATCCTTAAATGAAAAGCTTGAATTTTTTTTTTCGAAAATCGAAAAAACAAAGAATTTCGAATTTTCAAATTGAAATGATACCCATAATTTAATCCCATAAATTAATTTATTTAAAGAATCCATGATTTGAGACTTATTCTATGTTATGGAAAGCAGAAAGTAAAGTAAGAGGTATCATATCCTTTGCTATAAACTATATAAAATAGTTAACTAAAAAAAAGATTTTCCATGTTTTTGTTTTTCGTTTTGAATGGAAGACAATCAAAAAATTTTGCGTAAAACTAGTTAATAATTATGAATAAACTACTAAAATAAACTTATAAAAATAACTAGTTCTTAATTCCTAGTTTCTTAATTCCTAGTTTTTTGTATTACTTATTTTTTTTTAAGATCTTTTATGAAATTTTAAGCAGATCTTATGATTCATACTATTTTTTAGTGTAATTTTTTTTTTATTCTATATTATATATATTATAAATAATTTAACTGTAAATGAAAGTAGAATTTTTTATGATTCATACTTTATAGACTTCAACATTTTCCATTTACTTAATAATAAAGTATTAACTTTTACGAACAAATTAATGATTTGACCAATTATAACTTCTTGATTTGAAATTTGAATATTAAAATATAAAATGTTCAATTCAATATTTTTTATTAAATATTTTAGTATAGAATCCTAAATTAACGAATTCTATTTTAGGTTATCTAAAAACTTGATCTTTTTTATTGATTTCTTTCAAAAGAGGCAAGAACCGGCGAATCGTAAACAAAAAATCACATTAAAATCTAAAATTTAGATATTCTATTATGGAACATATATACCAATATGCATGGATCATACCTTTCATTCCACTTCCTGTTCCTGTGTTAATAGGAGTGGGACTTCTCTTTTTTCCGACGACAACAAAAAATCTTCGGCGTATATGGGCTTTTTCTAGTATTTTTTTGTTAAGTCTAGTTATGATTTTTTCGATGATGCTGTCTATTCATCAAATAAATAGTAATTCTATTTATCAATATGTATGGTCTTGGACTATTACTAATGATTTTTCTTTAGAATTCGGCTATTTGATCGATCCACTTACCTCTATTATGTCAATGTTAATTACTACTGTTGCAATTCTAGTTCTCATTTATAGTGATAATTATATGTCTCATGATCAAGGATATTTGCGATTTTTTGCTTATATGAGTTTTTTCAATACTTCCATGTTGGGATTAGTTACTAGTTCGAATTTGATACAAATTTATATTTTTTGGGAATTAGTTGGAATGTGTTCGTATCTATTAATAGGGTTTTGGTTTACACGACCTATTGCTGCAAATGCCTGTCAAAAAGCGTTTGTGACTAATCGTGTAGGGGATTTTGGCCTTTTATTAGGAATTTTAGGTATTTATTGGATAACGGGCAGTTTCGAATTTCGGGATTTGTTTGAAATATTCAATAACTTAATTAAGAATAATGAGATCCATCTTTTATTTTGTATTTTGTGTACTTTCTTGTTATTTACTGGTGCAGTTGCTAAATCTGCCCAATTCCCTCTTCATGTATGGTTACCCGATGCTATGGAGGGGCCTACTCCTATTTCAGCTCTCATACATGCTGCTACTATGGTAGCAGCGGGGATTTTTCTAGTCGCTCGACTTCTTCCTCTTTTCGTAGTTGTACCTTACATAATGAATGGAATATCTTTTGTAGGTATTATAACCGTACTATTAGGAGCTACTTTAGCTCTTGCTCAAAAAGACATTAAGAGAAGTTTAGCTTATTCTACAATGTCTCAACTGGGTTATATGATGTTAGCTCTAGGTATAGGTTCTTATCAAGCTGCTTTATTTCATTTGATTACTCATGCTTATTCAAAAGCATTATTGTTTTTAGGATCCGGATCCGTTATTCATTCAATGGAAGCTATTGTCGGATATTCTCCAGATAAAAGTCAGAATATGGTTCTTATGGGGGGATTAACAAAACATGTGCCAATTACAAAAACTGCTTTTTTAATAGGTACACTTTCTCTTTGTGGTATTCCGCCTCTTGCTTGTTTTTGGTCCAAAGATGAAATTCTTAGTGATAGTTGGTTATATTCGCCGATTTTTGCAACAATAGCTTATTTTACGGCCGGATTAACTGCATTTTATATGTTTCGAATCTATTTACTTACTTTTGAAGGCCATTTGAACATTTTTTTTAAAAATTACAGCGGAAAAAAAAGTAGTTCCTTCTATTCAATATCTCTCTGGGGGAAAGAAGGATTGAAAACGATGAATATTAATAAAAATTTTGGTTTGTTAACGTTATTAACAATGAACAATAAGGAAAGGTCTTCTTTTTTTTCGAAAACAAAAAACCTATATAAAATGAAAATTGATGGAAATTTAAAAAAAATGATCCGATCTTTTATCACTATTACTGATTTTGACAATAAAAATATTTCTTCATATCCTCATGAATCGGAGAATACTATGTTATTTCCTCTGATTGTTTTGATTCTGTTTACTTCCTTCATTGGATTCATAGGAATTCCATTCAATCAGGAAAGCCTGGATTTGAATATATTAACTCAATGGTTAACTCCATCTATAAATCTTTTACATTCAAATTCACCGAATTCTGTGGATTGGTATGAATTTGTCATAAATGCGACTTTTTCGGTTAGTATAGCTTATTTGGGAATTTTTATAGCCTTCTTTTTATATAAACCTATTTATTCATCAGTAATTAATTTTAACTTAATTAATTCATTTAATAAAAGAGGTCCAAAGAGAATTCTTTGGGACAAATTTTTATCTATTATATATAATTGGTCCTCTAACCGCGGTTATATAGATGCTTTTTATACAACATTCTTTATTAGGGGTGTAAGAGGTTTGGCTGAAGGAATTTATTTTTTTGATAGACGAATAATTGATGGAATTCCGAATGGTTTTGGGGTTGCAAGTTTTTTTCTAGGAGAAGGTATCAAGTATATAGGAGGAGGTCGAATTTCCGCGTATCTTTTTTGGTATTTATTCTACGTATCCATTTTTTTATTAATTTACTATTATAATTTATAATTGCGTCAATTATAAATTTTCTAAATTTTTCTCGATCTTCTGAACTAATTTGTCTTTGTTCTGGAAGTAAAGAAATTCCTTTCAGATTCGCTGTTGATTCCTCGATGAATGTGCTCATTAAAGACATGAAATGCCCTATTTCTGCTGATAAGGATTCTTTATCAACTCTATCTATTTTATGTTCAAATTCATGATAATTATAGTCATTACAGAGGATACTATGAATTTTATTTATCCAAATTCCATCTATCCGATTTTTTATTGCAGTTTCATTTCTAATGGAGGATGAAAATAATTTTTTTATTAGTCCACGATACGATCCATTTAAGAAAGGATCGTATATTTTTGGTAAATATTCTTTTTTTTTTTTATCATTGCATAATCGAGTTTTTTTTTCGAATACATTTATCGAAATAAGTCCTTTGTCTAAA